TTGATTGCAAAAATCAATACTAATGATTTTTGTATCAATTTACATTTCATTATGTCATTAACTAAGAAATCCCAATTTGAGGATTCAAATCCAAGAATCGTTCATGAATTCGCAGTCAGCAGTTAACAGTTAACGGTTCCAATTGGTTTTGTCATAAATTAAATTTATCTTTTGTGATGGAAAATCACATTTTCTTTTTCATTCAATTCAATAGAAGAGTGAGAAAAGGCTTTTAGCATTGTGTATTTTTTGAGATACTATATAATCAATCGGGGGATAAATCAAAAAGGGAAGGTTTTTTTTAGGAAAAGGGTTAAGGAAAAGAGGACTGGAGATGCAAGTAGAATAAAAAAAAAGCTGTTCGTTAATCCAGGAACATTTTCATATATTTTGTATCATTTTGGCGGCATGGCCGAGTGGTAAGGCGGGGGACTGCAAATCCTTTTTCCCCAGTTCAAATCCGGGTGTCGCCTAATCAACAAAAGACTCAAAATATCTTCTTCTGTTATCTGTTAAGTTAATATAACTCGCCGAATTATTGCCTATCAGAATATCAGAAAGGGGCTGTTCATTCTTGTTTGCTTCTAAGCATAAGCATCTTAGCTGGGTGGGGTTTGTATAGTATAAATAAAAGATTCTAAATCCTTGGGATTCAAATAAATATGCTATTTTTTAGTAATAGCAGAGGGATTACCAAGACTTCGGTTGACTACTTACTAATTATTTATTAATGTCGTGTACAATGACTGGATCTTGAGCTAGATTGGAGAGTTTGATTTGATAGGAAATCTAATTGGATGGAATTAATAGTTGTGGTAAAGGGGCCGAAGACAACGAACGACGGACTCGCGCGAATCTTGGTCGGGATATTGATTGAATAGATAGTTTCTTTTTATATTTATAGAAGAAAGGAAGGGGAAAAAGAATTTCTTTTCGGTAACCCTTAATCAAGAATATACTGTCTCCCTACTATGAGATAATCGTCGAGAAAGATAGGGTTCGGGTTAGATCAAAAGGGGAATTTGTGGTATGGAATAGATAATTTTATTTTTATGCTTTTTACTTAGAAAGATCAACAAAAACGGAATAGGCCTTATGATTACTTTACTACATATTCCATTAAAAATAATCCCTTAAGATATTACTACGTATTTTGCTTGTTTCCCAATTAGAAGTAATACATATAAGAATTTCTTATGAGTTGATTTATTGGAGTGCTTTATCCCTAGTGTTAGGACGGAATCCCCTTTTGACTCTGCGCCATGGATTCCACTATTATTAGTGAGGAAAAATGGGATAATTCCTTCATATTTATAGAGATAGGGGACATAATTCACATGGATATAGTCAGTCTTGCTTGGGCTGCTTTAATGGTAGTCTTTACATTTTCCCTTTCACTCGTAGTATGGGGAAGAAGCGGCCTCTAGAGGTACTACTAATTGTCGATCTAACTGTATCAATTTTTTGATAGTCAGAACATAAAGAACAAATAGATGTAGCAAATAAGAAGAATGGGTCTCTAGGTCAATTCCATATGTGGAATTGATATCCACATATATCAAGATAATATTGTAGATTGATCTACATCAATGTAAACCTCGGTTTTGATACTAGAGTACAACTTTGTAGATTGTACAACTTTAATACACTACAATAACACTAATAACTAGATAGTATGGTAGAAAGAAATAGATGATTCTTTCTTACCATACTATCGGAATACTTCCAATTATAGTCCGTTCATTTAGATGGGAATCCTTTTCATTTCGTCAATTTAAGAACTCGGAACCCAAGTTTTATTCAAAATAACTAATTATTTTGACTAACTGTTTTTACATAAATGATAAGTAGAAAAGCAGTAGGAACTAGAATGAATAGTGCAGTAGCAATAAATGCAAGAATATTAACTTCCATAATCTCATCGTTTTTTTACTTCACAATAACTCGGGATTTGGTCCCATAGAGAGGATAAATCTTTTGCCTTTATTTAAATTTAAATTCAATAAAAAAGATCTCGCTCGATTATCTTGAATCCGATCAATATCATGAATAACAATATCGGAACTATCAAATCAATTCGTTGTCGAGAATTGAATAGTATAACATAGGAAGTTCTTTTATCCATACCGAACCCAAACTTTGATTTCTGACCCCATCCAAAATTCCTTTATTTCTCATCCATTTCCTTTCTTTTTTTCTCTAACCTACTTTACGTCTTCCTTTCTTGTACAATTATTATCTAATGAAGTATCATCAGATTGCCCTTTCACTTCTATCAGTTACATAGTTACAAACCCAAACAAAGAATAAAAATAAAATAAGGATCACCCCTTGCTTTGGGAATGAAAGCCCCCAGCCCCTTTCATAAAAAAGGAGAGATTCATTGATGCATTTATTGGATCCGTCGGGACTGACGGGGCTCGAACCCGCAGCTTCCGCCTTGACAGGGCGGTGCTCTGACCAATTGAACTACAATCCCAGGGAAATAAGGGATCTAGCA